AAGGTGTATGAAGTATCATATTTGACTCTTGGAGCGGAGCGATAGAGACTCCATTTAACGTCAGGTTGATCTAGGCCGGAGGCAGACCTACGTCAAGGTAACCCTTCTTTGAAACACTTTGGTATTGCTCCTGAATCAGAATACAAATAATGAATCAGAGCACATGGAGCCATCTCGTTATCTTCCTGTCAAGAAAAAATATGGTGAACGAGCTGATCTTTCTATCAGTTAATGAAAGAGCCCAATGCAAAAAAAATGCATGTTGGGTCTTTGAAACAGTTCGAATCATTTCGACAATAATCAGTTTGATCTGTTTTACCGAGAAGGTCTACGGTTCGAGTCCGTATAGCCCTATACTTTTTTGTATAGTTTTCATTTCCTAATTAATGCTTGCTTGTGGCTGGCCGGTTGATTGGTCCATAGAAATGGAATCATTCCCACATGCTCACGGAGATCGATCCCTCGGGGCATGAAAATGAAAACAAGAATTTATTCCAATGGATCCACATTTTCAAATCTCGGATAAACAAAGCCATTCTTCTTCATTAATCTTCGTGTGTGAATGACATACGACTTTTTCCTCTTTTCTTGTCCATGATCAAAGATTTAGTGATACACCTTTGCTTTGGTATACCCAAGTCAATTTATGAAGTCAAAATCATAACATGAGCCTGGCTAAAAACTCCAACCTGACCCAATCAAATCAAATCGAATAGTAAGTCACATGGATCTAGTACCTATTCTTGTTCTTGTATTTGTAAGCCGGAGTTTCAAAAACGAAGTTGGTAAGTTTCATTGTAAAATAGGCTTTTCTTCGTATAACCGGCCTGGCAAAACAAGTAGTTATTTTTCTGTTTCTGTACAATACTTATTTTTTTGTATTCCAATTTACTCCAATCCAATTGCTCATCATTCCAATTCTACCGATGCAGACTTTATGCAAGAAGATTAGGGGCCGTTTGAACTTGGATGAGTTAGGAATCCCCCAACTCATCACTTTTTGGTGGAACAACAACCCCAGTTTCAGAGATAATGACTTGGTCCTAATCAATGTTTGCGCCCTCTTCTATTTTTATTTTTATGAGTGGGTCTGTCGAATCGTTCGACAACGCGTGATTCCATTCCATTAGAAGTATCTTCTGTAGATCATTTACAATTCATCCGACTCTACCACTGCACTATGCTCCATTGTGTAGGTTTGTTTCAAAAGAAGTCTTTTTATTGTCACGAAGCCTAACCGTTGGTCTTACTAGATATTATTACATTAACAAGTATTTCGAGTCATTCCAAATCAAGATCTTTAGTCCTAGAAATTGGTCCGAAATGGAATGCTCTTTCAAGACTTCGAACTCGAATTAAATAATTCGATTGTTTCTGGGGGGTAAGGTCGGGGTAGTACAGGTCCAAAGTCTCTAATTTGGGTATAGGAACTTATATATAAGGGTTCCTCAGAATTCAACGGATTGAATAAAATCAATTAAGTATAAATCTGGGACAAGGAGAGAGAATCTAATTGGTCGATGCATTCTGTTTCTGTATCCGTATCGAATCAATAGAAGCAATGATCCTCTATCCAGATCTTAATGAAAAGAATACACGAACGCCAACCGAGTAGAATATACCATAACGAGATGGAAATCCCTAGACATTCTACTACATCTGACTACTGACTCTATTCTAAGCAAAAAAAAAAGAGAAAAAATGAGCCAGACCTCTTCTTTGATTATATTAATTGAATATTTCAATTTTAACATAACATTTATGTTTAATATTTAATTGAATCTTTCTTTTATTCATTTTATTTATGAATATGAATATTATTTCAATTCATATTATTTAATTGAATATATTCTTTCATTCCCTTTTTATAGAGAATCCGAGGCAAAGTGAAATTGAGAGAATTTTATTTGTATAAGAGCATGATATGTCTACACTATATCGAAATAGAATCGAAGTAAGTGAGATTACGTTGGATAAATCTTGAAACGAGACATGACCCACAGCAAACAAACGAAACTATGTGGTTCGATCAAAATGTTTGTTTCGACTAAGCAGTTATGGATGAATTGACAATTCCGATTCGAATCGACTAATTCGGTATATTCCACATTCATAGGAGTACATCTATGTTTCTGCTTCACGAATATGATATCTTCTGGGCATTTCTAATAATATCAAGTGTTATTCCTATTTTGGCATTTCTAATTTCCGGAGTTTTAGCCCCGATTAGTGAAGGACCAGAGAAGCTCTCTAGTTATGAATCGGGTATAGAACCCATGGGGGATGCTTGGTTACAATTCCGAATCCGTTATTATATGTTTGCTCTAGTTTTTGTTGTTTTTGATGTTGAAACGGTCTTTCTTTATCCATGGGCAATGAGTTTCGATGTATTGGGTGTATCTGTATTTATAGAAGCTTTAATTTTCGTGCTTATCCCAATTGTTGGTTCAGTTTATGCATGGCGAAAAGGAGCATTGGAATGGTCTTAGCTCCTGAATAT